TACAAAAAAATATGAGACTATCTTCTGGTGTCGAGGGAATTGCACGTATAGAGATTCAAAAAAGACTGGATCTAATTCAGGTGATAATCTATATGGGATTTCCTAAATTATTAATTGAAGATAAGTCACGAAAACTCGAAGAACTACAGATGAATGTGCAAAAAGAACTTAATTGTATGAACCGAAAACTAAACATTGCTATTACAAGAATTGGAAATCCTTATGGGCACCCTAATATTCTTGCCGAATTTATAGCCGGACAATTAAAGAATCGAGTTTCATTTCGAAAGGCAATGAAAAAGGCTATTGAATTAACTGAGCAAGCGGATACAAAAGGAATTCAAATACAAATTGCAGGGCGTATCGACGGAAAAGAAATCGCACGTGTCGAATGGATCCGAGAAGGTAGGGTTCCTCTACAAACCATTGGAGCGAAAATTGAGTATTGCTCTTATAGAGTTCGAACTATCTATGGGGTATTAGGAATCAAAATTTGGATATTTATAGACGAAGAATAATAAGAATAAGACTCTACTTGTCTTTACGTTCTATTCTGCGATAGAAGAAAAAATGACAAATTCTTTTATTTTTTGATTGAACATAAAAATAAAAAAAATGAGCAGTTATAAATTCTCTAAGGAAATTCTATAAGGTTAAATAAAAATTTGATTGATCATTTGATATAATTGCTATGCTTAGTGTGCGACTCGTTGGGTTTTTTAGGCTTAGGATTCAAAAAAAAATGGGCGGACCACAGTATAAGCTAATAACTATAGCACTAAGAACCAACTCATCGCTTCGGATTATCTGGATCCAAAGAATCAGTCAAGATATGATATATTGATCATATCATTATAGCAACTGAATTTTTTTGCATTAAGTAAAAGACAAAACCAATCTGATTATGAATAGATCGAAATTGTGAAGCAAAATAAAAAGTATGTGGATAAATAGAAGGATGAGAGAAAGAGAGAAACAGAAATAGCAATGAAATGATATAGGATTCAATATGTAAGGTCTATGAAGCATCTCATAAAGAGCAATGTAATAGAGCATCAATAGAGATTCATCAATAATTAGATGAATATCTGTTCATTGAAGAAAAAATCAAGAGCCTTAACTTAAGTCAATAAAGACTGAGAAGGTTGACTCAAGAACAAATTTTATTTTTATTTTATTAAATAAATAGAAATATAAAATTTAAATTTTATATTAAGGCTCCATTGGAGAATTCAGACCTAAGCATTAATCGAGAGCGATGGGGACGACGGAACCCGTGAATGCGGAGGATTCTATTGAAAACTGAAAACGAATCCTAATGATTTATCGGGGAGGATGGCGGAACAAACCAGAGACCACTGCATTTCTTTTTATTCTGATTCTGAGAGGTCATGGGTTAACCCGACAACTGAACTAGAAAAAGAGTAAATATTCGCCCGCGAAAATTTGAGTTTAATTTTATTTGATTGTTCAATTTTTGTCGATCTGAATCTGATATGAATATGATAAAAAACAAAATAAAGATTCGTTATAACATTATAACAAAACCAAGATAAGACATTATCTAGAAATAGAATCCGTGTTTAATTCCTTATACTTATATATCCAATAGATCCAAACAAGACATACAAATTTATAATAGATCAGATAAAATCGCAAAGCAAAGAATCCAAAGATTCAATTATTCATTAACTACCTGTATATCTTAAGATTAAGAATTAAATATTTTTTTAGTCATTTTTTTTTCGCGAGGAGCTGGATGAGAAGAAACTCTCATGTCCAGTTCTGTAGTAGAGATGGAATTCATAAACAACAACCATCAACTATAACCCCAAAAGAACCCGATTTCGTAAACAACATAGAGGAAGAATGAAGGGGATATCTTATCGAGGTAATCGGATTTGTTTCGGTAGATATGCTCTTCAAGCACTTGAACCCGCTTGGATTACATCTAGACAAATAGAAGCGGGGCGCCGCGCAATGACACGAAATGTACGCCGTGGTGGAAAAATATGGGTACGTATATTTCCAGACAAACCCGTTACGGTAAGACCTACAGAGACACGTATGGGTTCGGGGAAAGGATCTCCCGAGTATTGGGTAGCTGTCGTTAAACCGGGCAGAATCCTTTATGAAATGAGCGGAGTAGCCGAAAATATAGCCAGAAAGGCTATTTCAATAGCGGCGTCAAAAATGCCTATAAAAACTCAATTCATTATTTCAGGATAGGAATATAGAACCAAAGGAAAGAAGTCTTTTCTTGGGAATAAAAAAAACAATTGCGAGTTTCCTTTTTTTTTGACAAACAATATTTCTTTTTTTCTTCGTCCTTTGTTACATTGAAAAAAGAGATTTAAAAAATGATTCAACCTCAGACCCATTTGAATGTAGCAGATAACAGCGGGGCCCGAGAATTGATGTGTATTCGAGTCATAGGAGCTAGTAATCGCCGATATGCTCATATTGGTGACGTTATTGTTGCTGTGATCAAGGAAGCAGTACCAAATACACCTCTAGAAAGATCAGAAGTCATCAGAGCTGTAATTGTACGTACTCGTAAAGAACTCAAACGCGACAACGGGATGATAATACGATATGATGACAATGCTGCCGTTGTCATTGATCAAGAAGGAAATCCAAAAGGAACTCGAATTTTTGGTGCGATCGCCCGGGAATTGAGACAGTTAAATTTCACTAAAATAGTTTCATTAGCTCCCGAGGTATTATAAGACGAGACCCAAGTATAGTTAGAGTATTTAGAGTATTTAGAGTATTTTAATGGCATAGATTAATTAGTAGATTGTGTCTCACGTATATACCTTTACTAAGTAAAAAAAAGACCACGTTGGTTATATCAAAATTCGGGAGCAACAAAAATTTTAGTTTACCATGGGTAAGGACACTATTGCTGACATAATAACCTCTATACGAAATGCGGATATGAATAGAAAAGGAACGATTCAAATAGGATCTACTAACATCACTGAAAACATTGTTAAAATACTTTTACGAGAAGGTTTTATCGATAACGTAAGGAAACATCGGGAACGCAACAAATATTTTTTGGTTTTAACCCTACGACATAGAAGGAATAGAAAAGGACCACATAGAACTATTTTAAATTTACGACGGATCAGTCGACCAGGTCTACGAATCTATTCTAACTATCAACAAATTCCTAGGATTTTAGGCGGGATGGGGATTGTAATTCTTTCTACTTCTCGGGGTATAATGACAGATCGGGAGGCTCGACTAGAGGGAATCGGTGGAGAAATTTTGTGTTATATATGGTAATCCGTCCGGTATACGAATTGTATCCGAAACTCTCCATTTGTGAAAAAAAAAAGAAAAAAGCATGGGTTGTCTAATAGAACTCCTCCTGCCCTACGGTAGTTGATACGTCAAGGAAGTTTTACCTGGAATAAAAGAACAACAAAATGGATTCATGAAGGTTTAATTAGTAAATCACTCCCACTCCGGATTCCTTTAGATAATGAAGATCTGATTTTAGATTATGTTTCGGGAGAGTTTTACCAACGTGGGATAGAGTCAACAAAAGTGAAGTAAGTGCTTATGATTCAACCAGGGGGGCGTATAATTTATAGACTTCGCAACAAGGATTCGAACGATTAGGTAGTTTTTTCAACTTCAAGATTCCTTTCAGGGGGATCCAATTCAAATTTCAAGAAACTTATTTTCTTCCAATAAGCGAATTCGGAAAAATTTTAGGAATAACAACTATGAAAATAAGGGCTTCCGTTCGTAAAATTTGTGAAAAATGTCGCCTAATCCGTAGGAGGGGACGAATTATCGTAATTTGTTTTAACCCGAGACATAAACAAAGACAAGGATAATCTTTCTATTCTAAAAAGAACTCCTGAAAGAAAAGAAACTAATCTTAAAGAAAGCGATAAAGAAATAAAAATAGAAGATCTGTTTTGACATGAAATGGATATATCCATATATCTCTGACTTATCTTTATGAAATGATAAAATATGGCAAAACCTATACCAAAAGTTGGTTCACGTAGGAATGGGCGCAGTAGTGCACGGAAAAGTGCACGTAGAATACCAAAAGGAGTTATTCATGTTCAAGCAAGTTTCAACAATACCATTGTTACTGTTACAGATGTACGGGGTCGGGTAATCTCTTGGTCCTCCGCCGGCACTTGTGGATTCAAGGGTACAAGAAGGGGGACCCCTTTTGCTGCTCAAACCGCAGCGGGAAATGCTATTCGAGCAGTAGTAGACCAAGGTATGCAACGAGCAGAAGTTATGATAAAGGGTCCTGGTCTCGGAAGAGATGCAGCATTACGAGCTATTCGTAGAAGTGGTATACTATTAAGTTTCGTACGGGATGTAACCCCTATGCCACATAATGGATGTAGACCCCCTAAAAAAAGACGTGTGTAGAAATAAACACTAAAGAGATTTCAAGAGAAATAAATGATTCAATGATCTGATCAAATAAAATAATATTACTATGGTTCGAGAGAAAGTAAAAGTCTCTACTTCGACTCGGACACGACAGTGGAAGTGTGTTGAATCAAGAACAGATAGTAAGCGCCTTTATTATGGACGCTTTATTCTGTCTCCACTTATGAAAGGCCAAGCCGACACAATAGGCATTGCGATGCGAAGAGCTTTGCTTGGAGAACTAGAAGGAACATGCATTACACGTGCAAAATCTGAGAAAATACCGCACGAATATTCTACCATAGTAGGTATTCAAGAATCAGTCCATGAAATTTTAATGAATTTGAAAGAAATTGTATTGAGAGGGAATTTGTATGGAACTCGTAGCGCCTTTATTTGTGCCAAGGGTCCCGGATATGTAACTGCTCAAGACATCATCTTACCACCTTCTGTGGAAATCGTTGATAATACACAGCATGTAGCCAGCCTAACCGAACCAATTGATTTGTGTATTGGATTACAAATCGAGAGAAATAGAGGATACGGGATAAAAACGCCAAAGAACTTTCACGACGGAAGTTATCCTATAGATGCTGTATTCATGCCTGTTCGAAATGCGAATCATAGTATTCATTGTTATGGGAATGATAATGAAAAACAGGAGATACTTTTTCTAGAAATATGGACAAATGGAAGTTTAACTCCGAAAGAAGCACTTCACGAAGCCTCTCGCAATTTGATTGATTTATTTATTCCTTTTCTACATGCGGAAGAAGAAAACTTACATTTAGAAAACAATCAACACGATGTTACTTTACCTTTTTTTCCGTTTCATGATAGATTAGTTAAACTAACAAAAAAGAAAAAAGAAATAGCATTGAAATATATTTTTATTGACCAATCAGAATTGCCTCCCAGGATCTATAATTGTCTCAAAAAGTCCAATATACATACATTATTGGACCTTTTGAATAACAGTCGAGAAGACCTTATGAAAATTGAACACTTTCGCATAGAAGATGTAAAACAAATATTGGGCATTCTAGAAAAGAAGTAGAAAAAGCATTTCGAAATTGATTTATCAAAATTTTTAATCCAATTGATTTATCAAAATTTTTAATCCAATGGATTTTGAACCTTCAGCACAATCCATAGATTCGGAACAGAATTGAATAAATGTATCTAGGGAGAATTCACTTTGCCTTTGAAGTGGCTACTCCCTAGATACGCACATCATGATATTTTTTTTTTAATTGATTCAATTTAAAAAAGACCTAAAGTTAGGGATTTATCAATCGGTAATGTTGCTCCAATACCCAACCAAAGGGCTACTGCAGTACCAATCAAAAAAACGGTTGTCGCTACTGGACGACGAAATGGATTTTGGAATTTATTAACATTTTCCAAAAACGGTACTGTTAATAATCCCGCGGGTACTGAAACCATTAAAAGAACACCCAATAACTTGTTAGGTACTGTACGAAGTATTTGAAATACAGGAAAGAAATACCATTCAGGTAATATTTCCAAAGGAGTTGCAAATGGATCCGCGGGTTCACCAATCATTGAAGGTTCTAGAACCGCTAAGCCCACGTTACAAGCAATAGTACCGAGAATTACTACTGGAAAAATATATAAAAGATCATTGGGCCATGCGGGTTCCCCATAATAATTATGACCCATACCTTTAGCTAATTTAGCTCTTAATACAGGATCGTTCAAGTCAGGTTTTTTTGTTATTAGGATAGGTGAATTTTTCTAGATCCATCCCCCAAAGGAACCGGACATGATAATTTTTCATCATCCGGCTCAAGCAAAAGTCAATCGAATCAAATGGATACAAACGGATACCTATAAAATAAATCTATATTCTATATGTTTAAAATAAATCTATATGTTATCCCCACATATATGAATGGTTCCATATGTAAGAAAAAAGTTACCCGATTCCATTTTACGGAGTTGCAATTATACATTCCAAGGAATTTAATTTTTACAGGTAAATGCTCAATACCCAAGTAGGCGTACAAAGTTGATCGTGATCAAGTGCTTTATGGGTCGTCTTAGGCCTTGCGATTCACCTTTATCCCAAAAATATATCGAGATTTTTTACATACAAAGGATTTACTTGTTACTAATATAGTCTAGCCTTTGCTCTTCTTTAGATCCCTTGTTTCACTCCGATAGTATAATTTAATCGGGTCGATGCAGAAGAAATGAATGCATTTTCATACTATTAAGATAAGAAAGTAAAAAAACTAAAATCTAATTTGGATTATGCTAAATCACTTATTCTACTGGATCTTACGGAGCCCTATTTATACACAACATCATCAGGTCTGACCATAGAAAAGATTCTCTTCAAGCGAACCAGCCTATCCTTTGTATGGGGCTTACACGGTGGTTGAAACAAAGACACATTTGGTTGTGAATTCCAATGTAGCAGATAAAGGCATATTTCTGCACGGCCCAATCAATAGTTCAAGTCACACACTCCCATAATCCATTTTCTCTTCGGGGAATTCCCTTCAACTATTCATGTCATATCAAATAAATAATAGAATATTGTTGTAGTTGAAAGGAAATATCCAAATACATGTCTTATTTTTTTCAATAATCCATATTTGTAGCAATGAAATACTATTGTTCCTCCCCCAAGTAATAAGATAAATTATTGGTTACAATATAGCTATGGTCTATATTCTCTATAAAGGACCAGAAATGCCTTGCTTACGTATCATTAGGAAATGCATTAACATAAATACAGCAGTAAGAAGGGGTAATACAAAAGTGTGTAAACTATAAAAACGGGTCAAAGTGGATTGTCCCACACTAGCACTTCCACGTAATAACTCTACCAAAGGCGATCCTATTACCGGAATAGCTTCCGGAACGCCTGTTACGATTTTGACTGCCCAATAACCAATTTGGTCCCGAGGTAAGGAATAACCTGTTACGCCAAAAGATGCGGTCAACACACCCAGAACCACGCCTGTAACCCAAGTTAATTCGCGAGGTTTTTTAAAACCACCAGTGAGATAGACACGAAATACGTGCAGGATCATCATTAAGACCATCATACTT